GCGAGTCGGTATGCTAATTTCTCATCCTCCAATCAGTCCTTCCCCATGGTTTATTGTCCCAACAAATAAATAATTGTAGGAGTGAAATCTTAATATAATTCGAAAAAGCGGGAGTGGTAAGTCCAAGGAAATAACCTAAGAAAAAATAGGTATTGTTATAGGATTAAACAAAGGGATTCGCAAATAAAAGCGCTAAGGCTACAACCAGTCCATAAATTGTTAAAGCTTCCATAAAAGCCAAACTAAGCAATAAAGTACCTCGTATTTTTCCCTCCGCCTCGGGCTGTCTCGCGATCCCTTCTACAGCTTGGCCCGCAGCAGTACCTTGACCAACCCCAGGTCCAATAGAAGCAAGACCGACGGCCAACCCAGCAGCAATAACGGAAGCGGCAGAAATCAGTGGATTCATGATAAGTTCCTCACACCAAAATAAGTAAATAGTTAATGATACGATCAACAAAGAAATTATGACTTAATTATTCCATCGCTAAGATCTATACAGTCGAAGGAACTAAGAACTCTGAATTGAAGTAATAATATTATTGAATCATTAGAACTACTTCCATATTTCTTTTTTAGTTTCTAGTCACATAATTTTTTTGAATCCATATGACTTTTTTTCTTCCATTTCTTTCTTTTTTCAAAACCATTCCAATTTTTAGTTTTTTTTCTTGATTGAATCTATTTATTCATTCAATATTCACTTTATTCATTGAATAAATATTTCATTCACAATTACAAACGAAAGGGAAGGACTTCTATTGGAATCCCTATCTAAATTCACAGTATTAGATATTATATTAATTAGATATATTTTTACTTCATATATAACTAATTAATATCTAATATCACATATACATGTGTTTCTTCCATAACGTAAATCAACTATTCATATCTTACATTCAATCGGATTCTAGAATAATTCTTCGAAAGATTCACAAGAGTTGTCTTATAGCAATTAGATTACATACATCTAGTTCGGCATCTCCTTAATCCATTTTTTTTTATAAATTGAACTTTTTTTTTCTAGATTTTTCTTTTTTTATTCGACTACATGGGAACAATCAATCTACATGGACAAATTCCTTAGATCGAATCATTACATCGAAATAGTAGTATTTGATTGATCTAAGTTAATGTAATTTATTATTTATTAAAATCATCTTTTGGTCAATCGTTGAATTGGATGAAATCAACTTGAATGGGCATCATTCTATATAACAATAACATCTTTTTAAAGAATAGCACGCCATAATACTATAAGTAATAGTATCCAAATTATTATTCAGATTATGATTACTAATAGCTAATAATGTTGAATATTGGAATTAAATGAACAAAACAATATAAAGAGAATATTCATTGGAGGGGGTATAAATGGACCTAACTGGAATTTTAGGAAAAAGATCTTTTAGATCTCTTTCCTTTTTTTTACTTCCCCGTTTGTTGCAACTCCCTAATATCTCTAAGATCTTAAGCTTTTTTTACTATTCCTCTCTAGATCGTATATATCTTATTTATATTATAGAATATATTATAGAATATAATTTGTTATAATTTTTATTATATAATTGATTTATATATTATGTTATGTTCCCTAAGCAGATTATCTTGATCCGCGCATATATTGCGTAAGTCTTAAGCTAAAAAAAGCCTATTTCGAAAACTAGTCAATGATGACCCTCCATGGATTCGCCTATATAAGCCGCAGCTAAAGTTGCAAAAATAAGAGCTTGAATACCGCTTGTAAATAATCCAAGTAACATGACAGGTATAGGAACCACTGAAGGTACTAAAGAAACAAGAACAACAACTACTAATTCATCAGCTAATATATTTCCGAAAAGTCGAAAACTAAGTGATAAGGGTTTTGTAAAATCTTCTAAGATATTAATGGGTAAAAGGATTGGAGTTGGTTGAATGTATTTACCGAAATAACCTAATCCTTTTTTGGTAAGACCCGCATAGAAATATGCTACTGACGTGAGTAAAGCTAAAGCAACGGTAGTATTTATATCATTTGTAGGTGCGGCTAATTCCCCATGAGGTAACTGTATGATTTTCCAAGGTAAAAGAGCACCTGACCAATTCGAAACAAAAATAAATAGAAACAAAGTTCCAATAAAGGAAACCCATGGACCGTATTCTTCTCCAATCTGAGTTTTGCTCACGTCTCGAATGAATTCAAGGACATATTCGAAGAAATTCTGACTGTCAGTAGGAATGGTTTGTGGATTACGAACAGCTATAATGGCTGAACCTAATAAGATAGCAATTACAACCCAAGAAGTAATAAGTACTTGGGCATGGACTTGAAAACCTCCTATTTGCCAATACAAATGTTGGCCAACTTCCACACCAGATATATCGTATAACCCTTTTAGTGTGTTGATAGAACATAATAGAACATTCATATTGCCCTCTGAAAGAAATAGAACTTAAAAAAAAAGAATTATTTTGATTCAACCATCTATTTTTGACTTGCCTACTTGAATTATATATTTTTGATATCAACTAATCACATAATACCCCTAAGTTACTTGTATCTCTTTTGCGCGATTAAAAAATCGTAACCGATTTCATAAATCTATGGAGTTACAAAAATGGAGTTCCAAAAAGAATTTATTTATCTTATTATTAATCACGTATTTCGTATATAGCTAGAACGACCCTCACAAATTGCAAATACTAATTTGTTAAGAATTAATCGGATTGAAGCTATAGCGTCATCATTTGCTGGAATCGAAATATCTGCGAGATCGGGGTCACAATTTGTATCGATTAAACAAATCGTTGGAATTCCCAAAATGATACATTCTCGAAGAGCCGTATATTCTTCTTGCTGATCAACGATTATTACAATATCTGGTAATCCCATCATATATTTAATCCCGCCCAGATATGTTTGCAAGTGAGATAATTGTCTCTTCAACATAGCCGAATCTCGTTTCGGAAGACGGTTGAGTCTCTCTATCTTTTGTTCCGTTCTCAAGTCCCTGAACTTATGAAGTATCGTTTCCGTAGTATACCAATTCGTCAACATACCACCGAGCCATTTATTATTAACATAATGACAACGAGCCCTTATTGCAGCCCGTGCTACTGAATCAGCTGCTTTATTTTTGGTACCAACAATTAAGAATTGTTTTCCCCTACTTGCTGCATCAAAAACTAAATTACAAGCTTCTGATAAAAAACGAGCGGTTCTAATAAGATTTATAATATGAATACCTTTACGCTTTGAAGAGATATAAGGTGCCATTCTAGGATTCCATTTACTAGTACCATGACCAAAATGAACTCCTGCTTCCATCATCTCTTCCAAATTGATGTTCCAATATCTTCTTGTCATTTCTCTCCCCACACTTCCTCTCTTTTTTTTTTTTAAAAAAAAAAAAAGAGACGAGGTACCCTGAAATAGAAATAAATAATTGTTCCGATGGAACCTTCTTTTCTACCTCTAACAGATATTAGCCGTTGATACATGATTCAAGCCATTAATTTATTTCTATTCTATTTGTTATTATCTTTATTACTATTACCAAATAAAAAAAAATGACCGAAAATAGTTAAGAATCTGCTCTTAGGAATCATTAAATCCTCGCAATGATTGTTTGGGTGTATCGTATAAATTCTTTGAAATGAAAAAATCAAATAATTCTCTGTGGTAGAACAACATATCTCTCATTTTCACCTCGAATAAATCATTCTTTTTTTTTTCCAAAGGAATGTTGTTAAGTTGCCTTGAACGTTGTACTAATCCTTTGAATCCAGTACCAACGGGTACCATCTCCCCGAGAACAACGTTCTCTTTCAGACCTTTCAACCAATCGATACGACCCCGGAGAGCGGCTTTTGCTAAAACTCTAGCAGTTTCTTGAAAACTCGCTTCGGATATGAAACTTTGAGTATTTAGAGATGCTTTCGTTATTCCCAATAAGATGGCTCGGTAACAGATTGCTTCTTCCAAAGCACGCCCTGTTCGTTCCGCCCGCAACAATTCAATTAGTTCTCCGGGTGAAAAAACATTAGACATTCTATCTTCTGAAACCAACACTTTTGATGTTATTTGACGCACAATAATCTCTATATGCCGATTATGAATCTGCACCCCCTGAGATCGATAAACTTTTTGGATCTTATTAACCAAAGAGATACGACTTTGTACTATAGTTAGCTCAGCACCAATCAAGAATCCCCAAGGAATTCCAAGAATTTTTGCTATGCGCTCGTTCCAACCCTCAATCCTCTTTTCTAGGTTCATCGATATTGAATCAATCGAACGAACTTCCAACACTTGTTCCACTTTTGGAAGACCTTGGGTTATATCTCCAGATCTCGACTTTTCATATATAAATGTAACTAACGTATCTCCTTCGTAAAGGATTTCTCCATAATGACCATGAACAGTTGCTCCCAGAGTGGCCAAATAAGGTTTAGCTGATCTTATTACTACAGAGTCAATTTGAACAATTAGAACTTGACCCGATTTTAGGTGCGGTCCATTTTTCGCTATACATACATTTTCACAAATAAACTGCCCAAGGCTAATTATTGTAGATGTTTCTTCACAATAATTATGATGGAGAAAATGCCAATTCAAATTGAATGGATTCAAAACAGTGTTACTGCATGGATCGGGATTATGAATTCTACCATTTTCATCTATTAAATAATATTTAAGTACCTGAAAAGTCTGTTTTAAATTGTCAAGTTGTAAATATTTAGTTACCGAGATCTGATTATAAGTTATTAAATGGTAAAATGAATCAAAATTCTTACTTTTAGAGGCTCTTCCTAATCCTAAAGGCCCCAACGAATTCCTAATTGGAATTAGAGTATCTCTTTTCATTGATTCTTTTTTTATTACATTGTAATATTTTGCATCGTTGAATGGACCCATTTGAAAACAATTAGATAATGACAAAATTATCAAAGATTGAGAGTCCTTATTCCTATTCAACAACGTACGAATAGTTACTTGATTTTGACTAAGTGAT